AAATGAAGATAAAAAAGATAAAAATGAACAGATAGAAATATCAGAAGCTTGGGATACCTTTATATTGACTCAAGTAATAAGAGGTTTGATGTTAGTAACCCAATCTTTTCTTAGAAAATACATTATATTGCCTTCATTAATAATAGCCAAAAATCTTTTACGTATGTTATTATTTCAAATTCCCGAGTGGAACGAGGATTTTAAGGAATGGAATAGAGAAATCCATATTAAATGCACCTATAATGGTGTTCAATTATCAGAAACAGAATTTCCCCAAGCTTGGTTAATAGACGGTATTCAGATAAAGATTTTATATCCTTTCTGTCTAAAACCTTGGAGAAAATCTAGGGCACGATCTCATCATATAGATCTAATGAAAAAAAAAGAAAAAAAAACAAATTCGTGTTTTTTAACAGTCTGGGGAATGGAAGCGGAACTTCCCTTTGGTTCTCCTCGAAAACGACCTTTCTTTTTTAAACCTATTTATAAAGAACTTCAAAAAAGAAAAAAAAAAGGAGTCATCCAAATAGTTCGAATTATCAACCTAATAATGAAAAAACTGGATAAAGTAAATCTAAATTTATTATTTGAAGTGAGGAAAGAAAAAGTCTATGAACCAAACGAAAATAAAAAAGATTTAAAAAGAAATATTCCTAGCGAATCATCCGTTCTAAATCAAACGATAAATTGGTTCAATTATTCACTAATAGAAAGAAGAATGAAAGATCTTTCTGATAAGACAATTCAAATAAGGAATCAAATTGACGGAACTGCAAAAGACAAGAAAAAAAAAGAAATAGTTATAATTTATGATAATAAAAGATCGGGATTACAGAAGCATATTTGGAAAATATTAAAAAGGAAAAATATCCGATTAATGCGTAAATCACACTACTTTATCAAATCATTCATTGAAAAAATATACATAGATCTTTTTTTATATACCATTACCATTTCTAAGATCAATACACAACTTTTCTTTGAATCAACAAAAAAGATCTTTAATAAATCCATTTACAACAATGAAATAAATAAAGAACAAGAAGGAATTGATGAAAGAAATCAAAATACAATGAATTTTATTTTGACTATAAAATCAAATATTGATAATACTAAGACTAACAATAAAAATTCCAATACTTATTGGAACTTATCTTCCCTATCCCAAGCATATGTTTTTTACAAAATATCACAAAACCAATTACTTAATAAGTATCAATTGAGACCTGTACTTCAATATCAAGGGAGCTATCCTTTTTTTAAGGATAATTTAAAAGACTATTATATGATACACGGAATATTTAATTATAAATCAAGACATAAGCAAATTAATACGTTTGTAATGAACGAATGGAAAAACTGGTTAAAAAGTTATTATCAATACGATTTATCTAAAAAAAAAAAATATCAATTAGTATTAGTACCTAAAGAATGGAGAAATAGAATTGATAAACATCGTATGATTCAAAATAAGGAATCAAACCAATTGGATTTCTATAAAAAATACCGATTCATTTATTCCATGAAAGAAAATGACTATGCAGAGAATTCATTTATGAATAAAAAGGATAAATGGAAAAAACATTACAGATATGATATTTTATCATATAAATACATAAGCCTTCCTAATTTATACATTTCTGAATCAACATTAGAAAAAAACGGGGACCAAGAAATTAAATATCATTTCAATACATCGAAACCTGAATCATTTTATGTATTGGTAAGTATACCTAGTAATGATTATCTAGAAAAAGTAGAAAAAGGATTTCTTATTGATAGGAATACTAATTTGGATAGAAAATATTTTGATTGTAGAGTTCTTCCTCTTTGTTTTCTAAATAATATTGAGAATAATATAGAGATCTGGACCAATGCACATATTGGCATCAAGATTCAGAAAAATACTAAGACTGAAATTAATAATTTCAACAAAATGGAAAAAAAAGATCTTTTTTTTCCTACAATTCATCAAGAGAGCAAAACATGCAATTTTGTTTTTGATTACATGGGAATGAATAAAAAAAGGTTCTATGATAATGATATCCCATCCAATCATGATACTCTATCCAATCTAGAAACTTGGTTCTTCCCAGAATTTGTACTACTTTTTGATGTCTATAAAATTCAACCTTGGATCATCCCAATCAAATCACTCTTTTTTCATTTTTCTATAAATGAAAAAAGCAAAAAAATTAACGTAAAATCATCTAAGAAAAAAAAAGATCTTGAATTAGTAAATTCCAAGCAGGAAGAAAACCAACAACAGGTCCAAAGAAATCTTCTACTAAACCAAAAGAATAAAAAAGCTGTTGAAGAAGATTACGCAAGTTTGGAAATAAAAAAAGGTATAAAAAAAAAACAATATAAGAGCAAGAATGAAATGGAACTAGATTTTTTTTTGAGAAAATATTTACTTTTTCAACTAAGATGGGCTGACCATTTGAATAATAAAGTAATGAAAAATATAAGGGTATATTGTCTTCTACTTAGACTGATAAATCCAAAAGAAATTGCTATATCTTCGATTCAAAGAGGTGAAATAAATCTAGATGAAATGTTGATTCAAAGGGACTTAGTTCTTGCAGAATTGATAAGAAAGGGAATATTTATTATTGAACCAATTTGTCTATCTATACGAAGGGACGGAAAATCTATTATATATCAAACTATGGATGTTTCATCAGTCGATAATAAGAAGTACCAAACAACTAAAAAATACAAAAAAAAAAGAATTGAGAAAGGGGGTTTTGAAAAATCCATTGCACGACACAGCAACATATTTTTAAGTGGAGACAGAAATCATTATGATTTACTTGTTCCTGAAAATATTCTATCCCCCAGACGTCGTAGAGAATTTCGAATTCGAATTTGTTTAAATTCCCGGAATTTTCATGTTGTGGATAGAAATCCAAGATTTTGCAATGAAAATAAAATAAGAAACTGTGGGCAATTTTTGAATGAGAACAAACATATTAATACAGATAGAAAAAATTTCATTAAATTCAAATTGTTTCTTTGGCCCAATTATAGATTAGAAGATTTAGCTTGTATGAATCGCTATTGGTTTGATGCCAATAACAGCAGTCGTTTCAGTATGTCAAGAATACATATGTATTAACAATTAGGAATCAATTCAATTCCAATGAAAAAGAATTTATAGTGGATTTCCTACATATCATCTAACATATTTGGTAAATGAGAAAGTCAAAACATATACACTATGTAGTAATACTATAATACATAATGCTGATTTCATAGTATATCAACTTTCATTAGGAAGAGTGGAATCTCTTTAAGTAAAAAGAACAAAGAAATTGTTCTATTTCGCGAATACATATATGTTTTGTATATTTTGATTAAAATATACAAAACATAAAAACATAAACCACATAAATGAAAAAAAAAAGAGTATATGAATAGAATCCAATTTTGATGTATACTAGATGAAAAGATAAAAATAACTGGCATAATAAATATTCTTTATTATTATTTTTTTTTATTTTATTTTTCCTGATCGGTAAAATTCACAGAAAATAAAGATACAAATTTTCATTTATGGTCAAAAAAAATTTATTCATCTCAGTTATTACACAAGAAGAAAAAGAAGAAAATAGTGGATCTGTTGAATTTCAAGTATTCCATTTCACCAGTAAGATACGAAGACTTACTTCACATTTAGAATTGCACAAAAGAGATTTTTTATCACAAAGGGGTCTACGAATAATTCTAGGAAAACGTCAACGATTATTGACTTATTTGTCAAAGAAAAATAAAGTGCGTTATAAGAAATTAATGGATCAATTAAATATTCGGGAACCAAAAATTTCTTAATTAATTTTGAATTTCTTATTATTATTCTTGTTCTTTTTTATTTTTTAATTATTTTTTTATTAGTTCAGTTATTCTTTGTTTAGATTTTTCATTTTAATAAATTAATGAAATAATGAATTAAGGAAAAAATATGAGCCACAAAGTACATTGGACAAAGTTTCATAATTACCTTATCCCATACAAATCATTTACCTGTAACTATTCAATATCTTTAGTAATATTTCTGGAATCAGTTCTTATATTAGGAGGTCTGGGAATAGTATTACTTACCAATCCCATTGATTCTGCCTTTTCATTGGTATTGGATCTTCTTGTTTGTATATCCTTAATTCTATATTTTTTTGAATTCCTATTTTGTAGCTGTCACGCAGTTCCTTATTTGTGGGAACCATAAATGTATTAATCATATTTGCTGTGCTGTTTATGAACGGTTCAGAATATTCCAATGATTCCTATTTGCGGACCTTTGGAGATAGGATCACTTCATTGGTTTGTACAAGTATTTTTTTTCATTGAATGACTACTCTCCCTAATACGTTATGGTACGGAATTTTTTGGACTACAAGATCAAATCAGATTATAGAACAGGATTTATTCATAAGTAATGTTCAACAAATTGGGATTCATTTATCCAATCCTTTTACTTTCTTTGATAGGTGCAATTACTATGTCCCATCAATAATCTAATATAATAAGAAAGAAGAACTTCTTTTTTTTTTATTGAAAGAATGAAAATGGATTTAATCTCTTTTTTTCTCAATCTACTGTGAATATATTCTTTTGTTCTGTAATTCTTCTATTCTAGTCAACTTAATAGGTTTCATTTTTGTTCATATTTCAATGAATTGAGAGAGATGAGGAATTTATCAATAATGTTAGAACATGTATTTCTTCTAAGTGTTTATTTCTTTTCTTTATTCTCTTTTTTCATTTTCATATAGATTTATGATTGAGATTTAGAGTTACTAATCTCTTCTATCACTAACCTAATAACAAACGTATTAATTGGATATTGATATATTCTATATAAATATCCAATTAATTCTATTTCTATCTATCTATAGAATTATTCTACCTAATATACTATAATCTTTCTATATTCTATATACATATAGTAAAATTAACATGAATTGAATTCGTAAACTTATATTTCATGGTTATTGAAATGGAAATCAAAGTATCTTGGTCCTTTCTAATAAACAGATTAAAAAATCTATTGATTCTTAAAATTTTGATAAATCATTGATTCATCTGGTGTCTACAATAGAAAATATATGATTATTTCATTTTCTTATTTTACCAGATTGAAAATTTTTTGTGTTCAAAACTGGAATTTATAGACCCAATGTCACATTCAGTAAAGATTTATGATACATGTATAGGATGTACCCAATGTGTTCGAGCTTGCCCCACGGATGTATTGGAAATGATACCTTGGAACGGATGTAAAGCTAAGCAAATTGCTTCTGCGCCAAGAACCGAAGATTGTGTAGGTTGTAAAAGATGTGAATCCGCTTGTCCAACGGATTTTTTGAGTGTCCGTGTTTATTTATGGCATGAAACAACTCGCAGCATGGGTCTTTCTTATTGATATGTGACAAAAAACTCCACTTGAATCATTTGATTCCTCTTTACCGACAAAAGCCCGTATTCGAGAAAAGAGAATATATTCTTCTTCTCCCGAGCACGGGCTTTTCTGGTATAATCTTATCTTTTCTTTATCACGAGTTATTTTCCTTGGTTAACAATACTTTTTGTTTTGCCCATATTTGCGGATTCTTCAATTATCTTTTTCACTCATAGGAGAAATAAGGTGTATAGAATAAGGTGTACAGGTGGTATACTCTATATATATAGATTCTAGAATTCCTTCTAATGATCTATTTATTTTGTTATCATTTTCCAATTGGATGATCCGATCCATTAACTCAATCCAAGAAGGATTCTAAATGGATCAATCTTTTTGATTTTCAATGGAGACTGAAAACCGATGGACTTTCCATAGGACCCTTTTTACTGACAGGATTTAGAACTACTTTAGTAACTTGGCCAATTACTCAAAATCCGCGATTTTTCTATTTCTTGATGTTAGCAATGTAGAGTGGTCAAATAGCATCATTTTCTTCTCGAGACTTTTTCCTTTTTTTCATCATGTAGGAATTCAAATTAATTTTTTTTCTTTACTTTTATCCATGTGGGGAGGAAAAAAATGTTTATACTCAACTACAAAGTTTATTTTGTGCACTACCGGAGGTTCTTTTTTTTTTCTTAATAGGAATTCTAGGAATAACTGGCATAGGACTTAATGAAATCATTTTACAAAGACTATCTCATAGATTGATTGGTGCTGCGCTTTTTTCTTAGCAGGAACAAGTTGTGATAGAATACCTTTTTTTTTATCTCGAAGAGATGGAGGATACCTATTCCAATGTCAAAAATCTTGAGTAGTTTCTCGATGGTTTCTCTTGCATTACCAGGAATGAGTGGTTTTGTTGCAGAATTCTTACTCTTTTTTGGAATAATGACCAGCCCAAAATATCTTTTCATAACAAAAATGTGAATTACTTTTGTGATGTTAATTGGAATGATATTAACTTCTATTTTTTATTATCTATGTTACGATATTACGTCAGATTTTCTATGGATACAAGCTATTTAATATTACAAACTCGAATTTTTTTGATTCTGGACCACGAGAACTATTTGTCTTGATCTATATCTTTCTACCTGTAATAGGAATTGGTATTTATCCTGATTTGTTCTCCCGTTATCGGTTGACAAGGTACAAGTTCTATTTTTATAGATACTAATTCTTTTTTTAGATTCAATAAATTTAATTAATTGGAAAAAAGTCTTAGAATTCTTTGACTTTCATATTTTCACGATTCTTCGTTGTGTAATGAAAAAAAGGTAAGTGTTAATTAGAATTGTAATTAGATATATCTAAAGTTTTTGAGAACCATTTGAAAAATTCCTCTATTAAAAAGGTTCTCAAAAACTCGCACAAAATTTCATTGTGTATCTGACGATTATTTTATGTATTCTTTATGCAGTTTATTTTATTCAATTAGATATTTATTGGAATGAGCCATAACTATGGAACCCGATTCCTAATAGATTGATTCCAAAATAGCATATCCAAATTAGGAGAAATCCTATAGAAGCTACAAATGCCGAATTCGTAACTTGATCTTGCAATTTTGAATTTTTTCTAGTATGTAAATAAATTGCAAATATGGTCCAAGTAATAAATGCCCAAGTTTCCTTAGGATCCCAATTCCAATATGAACCCCATGCTTCATTAGCCCATACTGCTCCAGAAAGAATGCCTATGGTTAAAAAGGTAAACCCTAAACTAATGATACGATAACTCCAAGAATCCAAATGCTGAATTAATTGATATTTGTAAAAATTTTTAAATGATAGGAAAGAAGTCTTTTTTAAAATAGTTCCTTTTTCGTTCAAATATTCCATATCACCAAAGAAAAACGATTTCCTTAAACTTAAAAAATTCTTGTTTTTCAAAAGAAAATCAATTTTTTTTTGAAATGTAATCACTATAAGAGCAACTGATAATAAGGATCCGCATAAAAGAGCTGCATAGCTTAATAACATCATACTGACATGCATCATTAACCACTGAGATTGTAAAGCAGGTACTAATAT